TAAGAATAGTTATTCTATATATTTTGATATAAAAAAGAAAAAATTTGAGATTGACAATGATTTGAGTGACCTAGAATTTTTTTTTTATAGTTATTGTAGTTCTAGTTATCTGAATAATAGATCGAAAGGTGACAACGACCTGCACTATGATCCTTACATTAAGGATACTAAATATAATTGTACTAATCACATTAATAGTTGCATTGATTCTTATTTTCGTTCTCACATCTGTATTGATAGTCACTTTTTACGCGATAGTCAAAATTCCAATGAAAGTTACATTTATAATTTCATTTGTAGTGAAAGTGGAAAGATTCGTGAAATAAAAAATTACAAGATAAAAACTAATAGGAATCGTAGTTATTTAATGAGTTCTAAGGATTTCGATATAACTCAAAACTACAATCAATTGTGGATTCAATGCGACAATTGTTATGGATTAATGTATAAGAAAGTCAAAATGAATGTTTGTGAACAATGTGGACATTATTTGAAAATGAGTAGTTCAGAGAGAATCGAGCTTTCGATTGATCCGGGTACTTGGAATCCTATGGATGAAGACATGGTCTCTGCGGATCCCATTAAATTTCATTCGAGGGAGGAACCTTATAAAAATCGTATTGACTCTGCTCAAAAAACGACAGGATTGACTGACGCTGTTCAAACAGGTACAGGTCAACTAAATGGTATTCCGGTAGCCCTTGGGGTTATGGATTTTCAGTTTATGGGGGGTAGTATGGGATCCGTAGTAGGCGAAAAAATAACTCGTTTGATCGAGTATGCTACCAATCAATGTTTACCTCTTATTTTAGTGTGTTCTTCCGGAGGAGCACGAATGCAAGAAGGAAGTTTAAGTTTGATGCAAATGGCTAAAATTTCTTCGGTTTTATGTGATTATCAATCAAGTAAAAAGTTATTCTATATATCAATTCTTACATCTCCTACTACTGGTGGGGTGACAGCTAGTTTTGGTATGTTGGGGGATATCATTATTGCGGAACCCTATGCCTATATTGCATTTGCGGGTAAAAGAGTAATTGAACAAACATTGAAAAAAGCGGTGCCTGAAGGTTCACAAGCGGCGGAATCTTTATTACGTAAGGGCTTATTGGATGCAATTGTACCACGTAATCCTTTAAAAGGTGTTCTGAATGAGTTATTTCAGCTCCATGCTTTTTTTCCTTTGAACAAAAATGAAATAAAATAGAACGGTTAGTTTATCAGAATTAAACGAAAACCCTGCAAAATGCATTTTTCTTTCGAATCATTTTTTTATCGATATTCTTGTTTACTACTCAGTAAACCTCTATCAATAAAATAAAAAATCAATTTTTGCTTTCGGGAAGTTCAAATTAGACAAATAAAACAAAGTTCATTTTCCTCCCTTGCTTGCATATGTATAGATATATAAAATAGAGATATATACAGATCTATAGAGAGTCTTCCATCTTTTTGCATTTCCCGAAAATTCCCTGTTGTTGGATCATATTCTAATCAATTTTTTAGAAATTTGTAATGGAATCAAATTTGTTCTTTATTAATGACTACTAGAAGTAGAAGACAAAAAGAATAATAAATCTAACAAGGGGATTATGATACATCTATTTGATTTTTAAAGATTAATTAAGTCCATTTATTTAGTTTGGCGTTTCTTGTACCTATTTTTTGATTCTATTTCTATTAGGTTATATATTAGTATTAGATATATATTTACTTAAAGATACTTAGTATAATTATATAATATATATAATAGAAATAATAAAAATACAAGATATTTTAAGATATCTTTAGAATTCAGAATATAACAATAACAGGTACAAATATTAAATTGAGGTACCCTTTTTATGACAACTTTCAATAACTTACCCTCTATTTTTGTGCCTTTAGTAGGCCTAGTCTTTCCGGCAATTGCAATGGCTTCTTTATTTCTTCATATTCAAAAAAATAAGATTTTTTAGAGCGGATGAGACCTAATCGTATCACTCCTTTTTTTTATTTTAAAAACTTCGATTCGATAAGACCCATTTGGTAGAATATTGTATAACACATAGATTCCTACAAACATAAATAAAAAAAGCTCTTATGCATGTGTAAATGTATTATATGAGTAAAAAAATTTGCGCTCTTTTGAAAAATGGATAATCATCGGGCCGATGTATGAAATTCAAGTCAATGTATTTATTTCTATGTATATAGCTATAGCGGATCATATAAAGGAAGGAGATATTATTATTATTATTATTATTTTAGATATCAAAAATTCTATGAATTACTCCTGAGGTAAAGGTTCACAACAAAATAGTTGATGAGAGTTACTTTGAAAACAAAAAAAGGAAAGTCATATTTTCTCAATTCCAAAAAATTGTATAACTGGATCTAATATATATGAGTTGGCGATCAGAATCTATATGGATAGAATTTATAACGGGGTCTCGAAAAACAAGTAATTTCTGCTGGGCCTTTATCCTATTTTTAGGTTCATTAGGATTCTTATTGGTTGGAACTTCCAGTTATCTTGGTAGAAATGTTATCTCGTTATTTCCGTCTCAGCAAATCATTTTTTTTCCACAAGGGATTGTGATGTCTTTCTATGGTATTGCGGGTCTCTTTATTAGTTGCTATTTGTGGTGCACTATTTTGTGGAATGTGGGCAGTGGTTATGATCTTTTCGACCGAAAAGACGGAATAGTGCGTATTTTTCGTTGGGGATTTCCTGGAAAAAGTCGTCGCATCTGTTTACGATTCCTTATGAAAGATATTCAGTCCATCAGAATAGAAGTTAAAGAGGGTGTTTCTGCTCGGCGTGTTCTTTATATGGAAATTCGAGGTCAAGGGGCTATTCCTTTAATTCGTACTGATGAGAATTTTACTACACGAGAAATTGAGCAAAAAGCTGCCGAATTGGCTTATTTTTTGCGTGTACCAATTGAAGTATTTTGAAATAAATTTATTTTAAAAGACTAAATGCTTTGGCAGTAGGAAGAAAAAACTAAAGAATTTATTTCTTTTTTTTTTTGTCAATTAAACATTCATCTATTCTTTTATGCTCGTTTTTTTTTGATATATTTGATAGAAAGTTTCTTCATCTCGAAATTAGTATTGATCGAAAAAGGGAGAATAACATCCTGGAAACCCAATTTTTTCTTGATTCAAATTGGAAGTGTATTCTGAGTCTATTTCTGTATTCTTTCTAGATTCAAAGCAAAGACTAAGTATTGAATCAAAAGAAAAAGCGAAAATGGATTCATAGGCTCAATACATTCTATTCGAATTAGAATAGAAACTCATGCTCGATAGAAATATTAGATCTAATAGAATCAACAACTGAGGTAGGTTCATTAACAATTCACAGATTCAAAATGGCAAAAAAGAAAGCATTCATTCCTTTTTTTTATTTTACGTCTATAGTCTTTTTGCCCTGGTTGATCTCTCTCTGCTGTAATAAAAGTTTGAAAACTTGGATTACTAATTGGTGGAATACTAGACAATGCGAAACTTTTTTGACTGATATTCAAGAAAAAAGTGTTCTAGAAAAATTCATACAATTAGAGGAACTATTCGAGCTCGATGAAATGATAAAGGAATACACAGAAACCGATTTACAACAATTTCGTCTAGGAATCCACAAAGAAACGATCCAATTCATCAAGATACACAATGAGTATCGTATCCATACAATCTTGCACTTCTCGACAAATCTAATATCTTTCGTTATTCTAAGTGGTTATTCCTTTTGGGGTAAGGAAAAACTTTTTATTCTGAATTCTTGGGTTCAAGAATTCCTATATAATTTAAGTGATACAATTAAAGCTTTTTCGATTCTTTTATTAACTGATTTATGTATCGGATTTCATTCGCCTCACGGTTGGGAACTAATGATTGGTTATATTTACAAAGATTTTGGGTTTGCTCATTATGAGCAAATTTTATCTGGTCTAGTTTCTACCTTTCCAGTCATTCTTGATACAATTTTTAAATATTGGATCTTTCGTTATTTAAATCGTGTATCTCCGTCACTTGTAGTTATTTATCATGCAATAAATGACTAAAAAATGATTCACTGATCCAATTCTAATCTTTCGTACCTTATACATCATAACCAAATCAAAGTCGTATTTACTTTACTCTTTTTACCCATGAGGGATTCCTTGTAAAAAAAATTGGATTTTTGTAAGTAAATGTAAATAGCAGAATTGTGGCTAGGGAAGTATATTATTGACCTACCTAACTTTATTGTAGAAATTTTCGGGATAAATGATTGGACCATGCAAACTAGAAATACCTTTTCTTGGATAAGGGAAGAGATTACTCGCTCCATATCTGTCTCACTCATGATATATATAATAACTTGGGCATCCATTTCAAGTGCATATCCGATTTTTGCCCAGCAGAATTATGAAAATCCACGAGAGGCAACTGGGCGTATTGTATGTGCCAATTGCCATTTAGCTAATAAGCCCGTGGATATTGAGGTTCCACAAACGGTACTTCCTGATACTGTATTTGAAGCAGTTGTTAAAATTCCTTATGATATGCAACTAAAGCAAGTTCTAGCTAATGGTAAAAAAGGAGCTTTGAATGTGGGAGCTGTTCTTATTTTACCCGAGGGGTTTGAATTAGCCCCTCCCGATCGTATTTCACCCGATATGAAAGAAAAGATAGGAAATCTTTCTTTTCAGAATTATCGCCCCGATAAAAAAAATATTCTTGTGATAGGTCCTGTTCCTGGTCAAAAATATAGTGAAATAACCTTTCCTATTCTTGCCCCAGACCCTGCTACTAATAAAGATGTTCACTTCTTAAAATATCCTATATACGTAGGTGGAAACAGGGGAAGGGGTCAGATTTATCCTGATGGTAGCAAAAGTAACAATACAGTTTATAATGCTACAGCAGGAGGGATAATAAGCAAAATTTTACGAAAAGAAAAAGGGGGATACGAAATAACCATAGTGGATGCATCGAATGGACGCCAAGTGATTGATATTATCCCTCGAGGC